GAACACTTTCCCTTTGTGGTATTCCACCCTTTGCTTGTTTTTGGTCCAAAGATGAAATCCTGGTTGATAGTTGGTTCCATTTTCAATTCTTAGGATTTATAACATTTTTTACAGCGGGATTAACGGCTTTTTATATGTTTCGTATATATTTATTAACTTTTGAAGGCAATTTTAGAGGTCATTTATCTAATAAATGCGAGATTGTTTCTTCAATTTCAGTATGGGGAAATTCTTTTGACAAAATTAAAACGGAAAAAACGAATAAAATAATTACTGAAAATACTTTGTTATATCCCAAGGAATCAGATAATACAATGTTATTTTCATTAGTTATATTAACAATACCTACTTTTTTTATAGGATTTATAGGTGAGGTTTTCTCTCAAGAACAAATTTCCGATTTTTTATCAAATTGGTTGCATTTATCTATTAATTCTTTTAATAATAATAATCGTTTCGAAAATCTTGCTGAATTTTTTCGAAATGCAATACCATCTATTAGTATAGCTCTATCAGGGATATTAGTTGCTTTTTGTTTATATGGATCCGAATTTTTTCCTATAAAAATAAATTTGAATTATTACAAATCAGATTTCATGGGGTTTGATACGAAATCTATTTTCATATATCTCTATAATTGGTCAAACAAACGAGGTTATGTGGACGAATTTTATGACTCATTATTCGTTAAAAATTTGAGATTTATTACAAAATTTTTGTCTTTCATAGACCAATGGATCATTGATGGATTTGTAAACGGAACAGGCATTTTAAATTTTTTCGGAGGTGAGGCGTTAAAATATACAGAAGGGGGTAGAATATCTTCATATTTATTTTTTTTAATTTCCTTTATGTTCCTGTCTTTCCTATATAGTTATATCATTTGAATAATATTTATTCATAATAACATATTTCATGTTATTCCGAGCTAAATATTTATATAATAATAATAATAATAATAATAATAATAATAATAATAATAATAATAATAATAATAATAATAATAATAATAATAATAATAATAATAATAATAATAATAATAATAATAATAATAATAATATATCTCTTCTTTTTCGAAGTGAAAGATATTCTTTTTTTAAATTTTTAATTTCAAATATATTTTTTATTTACAATAAACTGATAAAATTATTAATAAATTTATAACCTAATGAGTACATACGCAATAATTGAAACCGGAGGTCAACAACTCCGAGTCGAACCTGGAAGATTCTATAATATTCGTCATTTTGCTTCACTAACATCCAATCATTTAGAACAAAATACAAAAATATTAATTTATCGTGTATTAATGATTCGTCGAAAATCCAAAATAGATATGGGACATCCTTGGTTAAAGGATGCTGTAGTTAAAGGTCGAATTCTCCATCCTTGCCTCGAAAAAAAAATTACAATTTATAAAATGATATCTAAAAAAAAAATGCAGCGTAAATTGGGACATCGGCAAAAATCAATTCGATTTGTAGTTGATTCTATTTCTATAAATGGCGAAGAAATATACAAATAAGAGATATTATCAAATAGATAAATATTTATAATCTCAAAATTTTTACTTTTTTCGCAAGAACAAGGAAGATACAAAATCTTCTTATCTTTAATAATAATAATAATAATAATAATAATAAGGTATTCTTTACTATGGCAGTTCCAAAGAAACGAACTTCAAAATCTAAAACGAAAATTCGTAAAAGTATATGGAGAGATAAAGCTAATAAAATAGCATTAAAAGCTTTTTCTTTAGCTAAGTCTATTTTATCAAATCGTTCTAAAAGTTTTTATTATGCGATAAATCAAAAATTAGTTAATCCATCAGAATCTGTTCCAAAGAATGAAAACTGAACTAATTAAAAAATTATGTAAAACTTTTTCATAATTTTTTAATTAAGACAATGAAACGGAAATAATCAGTTTAAGTACATTTTTTTAGCCAATTAAAAAATGATTCAATTTTTCTTTATTACTCCTTTTTTATTATTTCTAATTACTAAAAGACAAATAAGATTCCTTACAAAATTCGAATTTGTATTAGCTTTTGCATTACATTATAGTATTTTTATACTAGTTCTGCCTATACTTATTCTATTACATACGACTAGGCAACAATCTTGGGACACATTAATACGGGTAACTACTGAACCTATTCTATTATCTGTTTATGGTTTCACATTTTTAACTGCTTTATCGGCAACAATAATAAATGCAATATTTGGACTAATTCTGGCTTGGGTTTTAGTAAGATACGAGTTCCCTGGGAAAAAAATTTTAGATGCTGCTGTCGACCTACCATTTGCTCTTCCAACTTCGGTAGGAGGACTCACGTTAATGACTGTATTTAATGATAAAGGCTGGCTAAAACCCATTTTTTCTTTAATAGGTATAAGAATAGTTTTTGGACCTTTGGGGGTTCTTACAGCTATGGTTTTTGTATCTTTACCTTTTGTAGTACGTACTATACAACCTGTGTTACAAAACATGGAAGAAGACCCAGAAGAAGCTGCAAAATGCTTAGGCGCATCATCATGGACAACTTTTTGGTATATTTTATTCCCACCATTAATTTCTCCTTTATTAACAGGAACAACTTTAGGTTTTTCAAGAGCTTTAGGAGAGTACGGTTCCATAGTCTTGATAGCATCTAATATTCCAATGAAAGATTTAGTTATTTCGGTACTCCTTTTTCAAAAACTCGAACAATATGATTATCAAGGAGCTGCTATTATTGCAAGTTTTGTATTAATAATTTTTTTTTGTACACTTTTTTTGATCAATAAAATTCAATCATGGAAAGAAAATTTCAACAAATAATTAGACATCCAACTGAAGAGTGATTTATAAAATATTTATTGAATCATTCTTCAGGCAAATATAATTTTTTGGACTAATGGGATTCGAACCCACGATTCTTATAACCCCGAGATGGTCGAGCATAGTACTTAGTATTAATTATGTTTATAACTTATTTCTAAAGAAATTAAGGATTGTTTATTAATCAATTATATTGATAATATTTGTTAGTCGGTGCCGCTATGGTGAAATTGGTAGACACGTTGCTCTTAGGAAGCAGTGCTAATGCATCTCGGTTCGAATCCGAGTAGCGGCACAGAAACGTTTTGTTTATGATAAATGACTCTCTGTATACAAAAGAAATTTTTGTAATATCTTTTTACTTTTATCTTATTCATTTATAATAAAAAAACTATTGCATATTTTGGTTAACCAAATCTATAAAAAAATAAACTTTAAAAAAACTCTCGAATTTTTAATTATGACATTTACAATTTTGGAACAAATTTTGGCTCACATATCGTTTCTTCTTCTATTTATCATAACCTTAATCTATTGGGTAAAATTTATATATACCAATAATGACAGACTCAATATTTTAGGAAATATAGGTATTATAATTGTTTTTTTATTAATAACAGTTTTTCTTTCAATTCGATGGATTCTTTCAAAACATTTTCCGTTAAGTAATTTATATGAATCATCCATGTTTCTTTCTTGGGGTTTAACACTAACTCATTTAATTTTGGAAAATAGGAGCAAAAATAGTTGGTTAGCCGTAATAACTGCTCCAAGTGCAATGTTAACTCATGGGTTTGCGACTCTGGGTCTTCCAATGGAAATGCAACAATCACTTCCTTTAGTTCCTGCTTTACAATCTCATTGGTTAATGATGCATGTCACTACAATGATATTAAGTTATTCCGCACTTTTATGTGGATCGCTATTAGCAATAGCTATATGGATTGTTACAACAACGAAACAGACAGAAATTTCATCAATAAAATATTACACAAGTTTCTTTTTTTATTTCAAAAATTCTAAGGAATATGAAAAAATAAGAATAATAAATAGTGATACTTACTCTGCACAAAAGATTTTATATTTTATAAATTTCCGTAAATGGCAACTAATTGACAAATTAGAGAATTGGAGTTACAGAATCATTAGTTTAGGGTTCCCTCTTCTAACGATTGGCATTCTTTCTGGCGCAGTGTGGGCTAATGAAGCTTGGGGGTCCTATTGGAATTGGGATCCAAAAGAAACTTGGGCTTTAATTACTTGGCTAATATTTGCGACATATTTACATACTCGAATGATTAAAGGTTGGCGCACAAAACAATCAATTATTATAGCTTCTTTCGGCTTTTTTATAATTTGGATTTGTTATTTAGGAGTCAATTTATTAGGAAAAGGGTTACATAGTTATGGATGGTTACAATCAAGTCCTAATTGATTTAGAATATAATATTTATTTCTATTTCAAATAGTGAAATAGAAATAAATATTAATCGAATTATATAATAAATTTATATGTTTGAAATATATCATAACAAATAATTGATACATATGACCAAAAAAAAAATGCAATAAAATTAAAAATTTTCCGATAACATAAAATAGGTTTTATTATTCCAAATAGATAAAGCAACATTAGGATAGATACCAATACTTATAATGGGAATTAATAAAAAAATGGAAATAAAAATTTCTCGTGGTACAGCATCTCTAAAATTGGTGATTGAAATTTTGTAAGATTTATATCCATAGAACATCTGCCTCAACATGGACAATAGATAAATCGGAGTTAAAATTATTCCAATTGCTTGAATCACAAGAATAATAATTTTAAAAACGAAAGAATAATGAGTATTATTTATTATCCCCATAAAAATCATAAATTCTGCTGCAAAACCACTAGTACCTGGTAATGCTAAAGATGCCATTGAAGAACCAGTAAATAAAGCGAATATTTTTGGCATCGAATTAGCTAGACCACCCATTTGCTGAAGAAAAAGAGTACGTGTTCTATCATAACTTATTCCGGATAAGAAAAAAAGTGAAGCACCAATTAAACCATGAGAAATCATCTGTAAAATAGCACCATTGAGACCTATATTTGTTAAGGATCCAATTCCAATAAGTACCAAACCCATATGAGATACTGAAGAATAAGCAACTCTTCGTTTCAAATTTCGTTGACTTAAAGAAGTTAAAGCTGCATAAACAATTTGAATGGCTCCTATACTAACTAACCAAGGAGCAAATAAAGAATGAGCATGTGGTAATAATTCCATATTAATTCTTACTAACCCATACCCCCCCATTTTAAGAAGAATTCCCGCCAAAAGCATACATGTACTATAATGTGCTTCACCATGAGTATCTGGTAACCAAGTATGAAATGGAATAATAGGTAGTTTAACGGCATATGCTAATAAGAAACTCAAGTATATAATTACTTCCAATTCTAAAGGATAAGCCTTACTAATTAGGGTTTGTAAATCAAAAGTTGATACATTAGATTTGTAAAACGCCATAATTAAAGCCCCTACTAAAATAAATATTGAACTACTTGCAGTGTACAAAATAAATTTAGTAGCTGCATATAGACGACGTTTTCCCCCCCAAATGATTAATAACAAATAAATAGGAAGTAATTCTAACTCCCACATGAAAAAAAAAAGTAAAATATCTTGAGAAGCAAATAAACCTATTTGCCCACTATACATTGCTAACATCAAGAAATAAAATAATCGTGGATTTCGTGTAACAGGCCACGCGGCTAATATAGCTAGAGTAGTTATAAATCCCGTTAATAAAATGAATCCAATTGAAAACCCATCAATACCCAACCTCCAATGAAAATCCATAAAATTTATCCAATTATAATCTTCTTTTAATTGAATGGAATTATTATTGAATCGATAATGATAGCAAAAAATATAAGTTATTAAAAGAAATTCCAAAAGACCAACTCCTAAAGTGTACCATCGAATAATTTTATTTCCTTTGGACGAAAAAAAAGAAATAAGTAACCCTGCAGATATGGGAAAAATAACAATTATAGTTAGCCAGGGGTAATGGTTCATAATAGAGGTAAATAGAAAAAATTTTTATAATAAGAACCTATAAATAGAAAAAATAGGTTCTTATTATAACTAAAGATACGAAATATTTTATTTAATAAGATAAACCAAAACTACGAGTAGTTTCAGATCCTAAATAAACGCGTACACTCAAAAAATCTGTAGGACAAGCAGATTCACATCTCTTACAACCTACACAATCTTCTGTTCTAGGCGCAGATGCTATTTGATTAGCTTTACATCCATCCCAAAATATCATTTCCAACACATCAGTTGGACAAGCTCTTACACATTGAGTACAACCGATGCATGTATCATAAATTTTAACGGAATGTGCCATTGAATTTATTAACTCCTAATTGGATATAAATAACCTTGAATTGAATAAAATGTTTTTTCCTGCTCAGATTCAACTTCTCAAGTTCAATCAAAAAAAGATTTGTCATGTATTAAATAAAATTATTAAAAATTTATCGATATCGCTCAAACTTCTAATGAGATCACTACCATTTTAGCAAATCAAATTGATCAATACGAGTTGATTTTCTATTACGATAAATAGCCAATACAAGAGCTAGTCCGATCGTAGCTTCAGCTGCTGCAATTGAGATGATAAAAATACAAAAAATATCTCCTTTTATTTGTGTATTATCAAAGAAATTGGAAAAAGTCACTAGACTTATATTAACAGCATTAAGAATTAATTCCAGACACATAAGTGCTCTAACCATATTTCTACTTGTAACTAATCCAAAGATACCGAGACAAAATATAAAAGCACTTATATTAAGAATATGTTCAAGCATAAAAATCCTTATGAAATCTTGTTTTTAGGTATCGATAAAAAAATTTGAAGTTATTTAAAGAATTAAAATATTCATTTCTTTACGTTAATTATTCGTTTCCCCTCGAGCTAGTGTAATGGCACCTACCAACGCAATTAGTAGAATTATTGACATGAGCTCGAATGGCAGAATAAAATCAGTTATTAATTCTGATCCGATACGCCGAATATTATCTGTTGAAATTAGTTGACTGTTTTTATTTGATTGTACAATCAAATAAATTTTGGACCACGACGTATTTGAAATAGTATTATTCAATAATAAAAATATACTAGTACAAATAATTAAAGTAATTCCATCTCCTATAGTCCAAAATAAAAAAAAATTATCAGATTGTTTTTTATTTATCAACATTACCGCAAATACAATTAAAACATTTATCGCCCCCACATAAATCAAAATTTGTGCAGCAGCCACAAAGTTAGAATCTAATAAGAGATATAACAGGGACACACAAGCAAAAACAAAACCTAGTAAAAAAGCAGAATAAACTATATCCGTAAGTAGAACAACACCAAGACTGCCGACTATAAGACCTGATTCAACAAAAAAAAAATAGTTTCAAAAAATGATGTGGATAATTTCATAAGTCTTACAAGAATAAATCAAAAGTTTTTTTAATTATAATTTCACATATTAATCTGAAATCCAAACAATATTCAAGGCATATTATAAATCGAAATTTAGCTTGAAGAATTAGTTACATTTCTTAATTTTGGATGTCCTTCCATAACTTTTTTAGACAATAGTGTTAAATTTGAAATAAAATCAATTGTTGAATCTTCAACTATTGATATCGGTAAACGTCCTAATGCTATTTGATCATAATTTAATTCATGACGATCATAAGTTGAAAGTTCATATTCTTCAGTCATTGATAAACAATTTGTGGGGCAATACTCAACACAATTGCCACAAAATATACAAATTCCGAAATCTATGCTATAATTCTTTAGTTGTTTCTTTTTCATAGTTTTGCGTAAATTCCAATCAACAACAGGTAAGTTTATTGGACATACACGTACACAAACTTCGCAAGCTATACATTTATCAAATTCGAAGTGGATACGACCTCTAAATCGTTCAGATGGTACTAATTTTTCGTAAGGATATTGAATAGTCATTGGTAAGCGATTCATATGATCTAATGTAACCATAAAACCTTGACCAATATATCTCGCAGCTTGTATTGCCTGTTGAGTATAATTTTTGAATCCATTCATCGTAGAAAACATAGTAGAAAATCCTTATCTTTAATGAAAAATCTATTATTATTATATTTCATCATTCAAAAGTTGAATTTGATCAAAAATATTGAAATAATTCATAATAAAAGAAGTTGGAAACATGCTGTTAGTAATAAATTCCCCAAAGCAATTGGCAATAAAAATTTCCAACTAAGATTTAATAATTGATCTATTCTTATTCGAGGTAAAGTCCATCTTGTCATTATGGAAATGAATAGGAATAAATAAGCTTTAGTTATTGTAATAATTATTCCTACTATTATATTGGTAATTTGAATAATTTCATCTATAATTGGATTCCATTCCAAATGAATAGAATAAAAAAATGGGAATGGAAAATACCAGCCTCCTAAATAAAGAATTGTAACAAACAACGAAGAAACTAATAAATTTAAATACGAAGCGAGATAAAATAATGCAAATTGAATACCTGAATATTCGGTTTGATAACCTGCAACTAATTCTTCTTCAGCTTCTGGTAAATCAAATGGTAACCTTTCACATTCGGCTAGAGAAGCAATAGAAAAAACTATAAAACCAATAGGTTGACGCCACAAATTCCAACTCCAAACTCCATATTTAGACTGCGCTTCAACTATATCAACTGTACTTAAACTATTTGAAAATTATAGTCGATATTAACATTACTATTAATATCTCTATTTCAGAACCGTACGTGAAATTTTTCATTTCATACGGCTCCTCAATGGTTATCAAAATATTTATATTTCTTTACCAAGGAGATTCTGTCTGCTATTCAATAACAAGCTTTGGAATCTATCTCAACTTTTGCGGTTTTTCATTAGCGCTACCTGAAATTGTTATAAATGATTTTATTGTTTCTTAAAGGTTTACAAGCTTTAATTTTTTTCTTTTCTATACAGGAACCGCAAAGAAATTACTTCGTTCCAGATAATCATTCTTGTAGTAGATAGGAATAGATACGATAAGTAGGATTTTAAGGAAGTACTGCTAAAACATCTCTACTAATGTAAAGTCCCCATGATTATTTTCAGATTCAATATATTTCCATACTTATTTTGTTTATGTATTTCAATTTTTTTCATCCACTACTCTTGCTATTGATTTTTCTATTTTCCGCTATCAGGCATGGATGGCTAATCCTTTACCCGGAAATGTACAATTTGATGAATTGTATGAAGTTTTCACTCTTGTACAAAGAGGACGGGATTTAATTTTTTACTGCAAAATAAAATTTTACTGTTTAATTTCACCCATATGATTATCTAGTTTTAATCAGATGCTAAAATAATTACCAATCTTTTTTTAATTAGGTATATCTATACGAATCACACGTAGAGCTATGGATAAAACACTTAAAGCTAAAGGAATTTCATAACTAATAGATTGAGCAGCTGCCCTTAAACCACCTAAAAAAGAATATTTATTATTCGATCCATATCCAGCCATAAGAAGCCCTAAGGGAACAATACTTGAAATAGCGATCCAAAAAAAAACACCTATATCTAAATTTGCTAAAATAATATTATATTGAAATGGTATTACTAAATAACTCAAAAAAACTGGTAGAATAACCAAGATAGGCCCAATGTTAAATAAGCTCGGATCGCCTTGCGATGGAATAATATTTTCCTTTAGAAAAAGTTTTGCACCATCTGCTAAAGCTTGAATAATACCTAAGGGACCAGCATATTCAGGTCCTATGCGTTGCTGTATTGCTGCAGATATTTTTCTCTCGAGCCATACAACAACTAATACTCCCATAGTCACTCCTAATATTAGGATGACAATAAAAATTAAGATTCGTACGAGATAAAATAATTCTTCGGAAAATCCAAATGTAGAAAAAATCTGAATACTCTGTTTTTGTAAATTTATATTTGGGGTCATTTTAACGATCAACCTCTCCCATAATAATATCTATACTACCTAAAATTGTCATAATATCTGCTAATTTCATTCCTCTAACTAGTTGAGAAAGAATTTGTAAATTTATAAAACCAGGTGGTCGAATTTTAAATCTCCAAGGAAAGACAGTATCATCTCCTATTAAAAAAACTCCTAATTCTCCTTTAGGAGCCTCAACTCTGACATAATGTTCTTGTTTAGGTAATTTAAAACTTGGAGACGGTTTTTTACTAACAAATTGATATTCAAAAGAATTCCACTCCGAATTTTTTTGTTTATTTAATCGTCGAGACTCCAAATTTTCATAAGGTCCACCCGGAATAGCTTTTAAAGCTTGTTGTATTATTTTAGTAGATTCTTTCATTTCTCCAATTCTCACTAAATAACGAGCTAGTGAATCTCCTTCTTTTTGCCATTGAATTTGCCAAGCTAATTCATCATAACATTCATAATGATCTACTTTTCGAAGATCCCACTGAATTCCTGAAGCTCGCAGCATAGGTCCCGATAACCCCCAATTTATAGCTTCATCTCTCTCAATAATACCTACCCCTTCTACTCGTTCCAAAAAAATTGGATTATTTGTTATAAGCTTTTCATATTCACTGATTTTTGGTAAAAAATAATCACAGAAATCTAAACATTTATCTATCCACCCATAAGGTAAGTCTGCCGCTACTCCTCCAATACGAAAATAATTATGCATCATTCGCATACCGGTAGCAGCTTCAAATAAATCATATATCATTTCTCTTTCTCTAAAAATATAAAAAAAGGGAGTTTGCGCACCAATATCAGCCATGAAAGGACCAAGCCATAATAAATGAGATGCAATACGACTTAGTTCTAGCATAATAACTCTTATATAACTAGCCCGTTTTGGTACTTGAATATTTGTTAATTTTTCTGGTCCATTAACTGTAATAGCTTCTGTAAACATTGTAGCTAAATAATCCCATCTTGTTACATAAGGAAGATATTGAACAACCGTTCGGTTCTCGGCTATTTTTTCCATGCCTCTATGTAAGTAGCCCAAAATGGGTTCACAATCTGAAACATTTTCTCCTTCAAGAGTAATTATAAGTCGTAGAACACCATGCATGGATGGATGATGAGGACCCATACTTACTATCATTGGTTTTTTCTTCCCAGTAAGTATCATAATATATAACTCTCCTCTTAATTTATTGGATTGTTAGTTAAAAAAAAAATTCTGTTATTCGTATGAATAATTAATTTCTTTTTAATTTACGAATTCCTAATTGATTAATTAAATCTTGATAACTCATTAAATTTGTTTTGAATAAATAAGTTAGAAGATTTCTACGTTTACTTAATATTTTCCGCAAACCTCTTTGAGAGGAATAATCTTTCCCATGTGTTTCAAAATGATATGTAAGCTGTACAACTCGATTAGTTAAACGAAATATTTGGGATTCAGTTGATCCTTCCTTTTTTTCAGAAATCGAAGACAAATTAATAATTGAATTTTTCAGCATATAATATTTTAAAAGAAATGTAAAATAAAAAATTTTAATTATGAAATTTTTTTGATATTTGTTATAAAAAACCTATTTATAATAATAAAATTTAAAAATATGCTATAAAAATAAAGTTTATAAACTTTATTTTTATAGCATATCTTGTCTAACTAAAAAATTGTGGGATATATACGAAATCTTAACATAGAAAATCGACTTCCATTCATTATATTAAAACGAAACCTACTCATACAAGCTAGATCTTCCAAACGATAACTGGCCCAAAGAAATCGTTTAATTATTTTATTTCTATTTATTACAGTTTTTTTATTTTGTTCTTTTATCTTTCTTAAGAGATTTTCACTTGAGTTTATACTTTCTTTTTTTTGTAAAGTTAAAGAATTTAATATTCTGAATTCTCTACGGCGTTTTGGAAGTAGAATATCTTCGATATTAAACGAATCAACGAAAAATAACTTTTTTTTATCATTCTTAGAAATATTTATATCTAAGAAATCATTATGGATATTTTTCATGTTTGATATTCTTTTTAACCGATGTTTAAAATTCAATGATGTACTTATTAATTTAAGTATTAAAATTTGATCATCCAACAATCGTGGTAAACGATGCTCCGAGTTAATAGTTAATCGATTAAAATTATTATTTCTACGAAAAAAAAGACGAAATAAATTTAAATTTTTTCTCATTTTATCTGAAAGGGAAACCATTGTTTCTTGATTTTGCATGAAAGTCATAAGAGATGCCATATTACCTAATTTTTTAAATTTTTTTTCTGAATTTTTTGATTTCCATCTCCATTGACGAATAGATTGATTAATATCTCTCTCTCTAAACAAATCCTTATTTCGAAATATTTTTAAATTTTTATTTTTTATAACAGAGGTATCTAAATTCCATATTTTTTTATATCTATATACATTTTTTTGTTCTAGGAATTCTGGGATAAACCATAATAAAAGATTATATTCGAAGAAAACATTTTTTGTATTTACGACAAAATCTGGAAAACTCTTTTTTTTATTAGAAAAAAAACGATATTTCTGAATTTTACTTGTAGTATTATATATAGATTTTTCATTCCATTTTGGAAATTTGTTAATTAATGAATTTTTATTTAAAGTAAAACAATTATAAGTTAAAAGATTATTTCTAAATAATTTGTTATTCTTCTTGGTTCTTTCTAAGATAGGATTAGTTATAAATAGAGAAAAATATTCTTTTTGTTGATAAAAATTCAAATTTTTATTTTCTTTGGGACCAAAAACTTTAGTTTTTTCTTTTTCCCAATGTCTACGAACTCTAAGACGCCATTTATTAGGCGCGATATTATACCAAACCTTGGGAGGTAAATTGTATCGATTAAAATAATTTATCCATTCTTTCCAATTTTTCTCGCGAAAATTCAATAATTTTAGATAATTTATTATTCCTTGTTCATGCAAAAAAATTCTAAAATTATTTTTAATAAATAAATTAAATGTCCAAGATTTTGATAAACACTTTAAGTACGATTTATCATTTGTTTTTATTCCCCATATTCTTCTAAATATATACGCTTGAGACATTAATATCATCATTTCATTAAATTTTACTTAAATTTTTTCAGTATTTGATTATTATTATTATTATTATTAACAATTGAATATTCATTTTAATTATTAAAAAAAAGTTTAATCGATTGTTTTATGATCTCTACTTTTATTGCAAAATTCATTTTTATTGTTTGAATATTTATCTTTAAAATAGAAAACCATTTTTTTACCACTTTGATTTTTTTTCGACAAAAGTGAATAATTATTTGTTTAATTCGAATCGATTGTTCAATTAATTTTATTTTCTTTCTTTTTTTATCGAAACAATAATCTTTTCCCTTATTACTATTATTAAAATAAACTTGTGTTTTATTTTTATTTTTTTCCAAAACCAAATTTTCCAAATTTTGCATATAAATTAATGTTTCAGATTCAGATTTTTTTGGTATTTCCAAAACGATATCATTGCTTTTGGTCAATAAGCCATGAGTATTTGTAGTAATTTCTGAATATTCTTGGTCTGAGCTCAAACCGTATGGGTTAATTTTGGGAGATTTTTTAATTTCAATGTTAAGCATTCTTGAAATTATAAGATCAGATATTATAAATGATTTTTTTTTTACTCTCTCAAAAAATCCGAAAAGAATATTTTTTCTCCATCTACTTTTTAATTCTTTACTTATTGGTTTCCAAAACGACGGTTGTTTTTTCATATTACCGAAAGGTAGATCCGTTAAAAAACCCCAGGCAGTTAAATAACAATAATAGAATCTTCTTTTTTTTATAGATCTATCAAAATATTCGTTATTTTTTTCTAAATCTATATTTCGAAACGCAAGATTATGCCACGGTTTTAAATGGAAAGGGTATATAATTTTTATTTGAAGCCCATCTCTTAACCATTGTTCCGGTAATTCTTTTTCTGAAACTTCGGTACCATCATAAGTACATCTTATATGAATTTCTTTATTCCATTCGGACCAATCTTGATTCCATTCCGTATTTTGAAATAATAAGAAACGACTAACATTTTTTAATATTATTAATAAAGGAAGTGCAAAATATTTTCTAACATGTGATTGTATAATTAATAACCAACTCCTTCCCCATTGAGCCAATGGAAAATCCCATCTATTTGCTATAGCAAGACGATCCGTTTTTGTTTTTTCAAAAAATGAGACTTTTTTCTTAAAAAAAAGTTCTTTTTTTTTCGGAATATTTAACAATGTGGGATCTAACCCAAAAATTCCAGTAATACTTGGTTCTTTAGAATAAATTGGACGAAACGTTGGTTTTTCGATTATTCGTAAAAAAAATGGAGAATTTATTTTAAGTTGAAATATTTTCCATATTAAAGTTTTACGTCTTCGTGCCCGGATCGAACCTTTCACTAATTTCCTACGAAAATCAGATTGCTGCGAAAAACGTCTTACAATTTTTCTTCTTTTATCTCTCCCTTTTATCAAATAGCCCAAATTTTTAACTTTTCTCTGTCGAATATCAGTTACTCCAATAGCTATAACATCGAACTTATCATTTTTAGAATGAGGCGTCCATCTAGGTATTTCTTTATTCATTTCTCTAAATAAAAATTTTTTATCGATCTTTGGAGAAATGTTTTTTACTCGAGTTATATAACTTAAAAATAAATTTTTCCAGGAATTTTTGAATCTGTCCCACTGATCTATTTGTAAATAATCAAAATATAAATTTTTTTGTCGAGGAGAAAGATTTAAAATTAATTCCCAATTAAGATTTGACTTTCTAGTAGTTTTTTTTCGCATATTTCCAAGTGGGAGATTACTTTTTTCAATCGATTCTATTTTTGTATCGGTCCTAAAAAAATTAATTTTTTGTAAATTTGTTTCAAATTTCGTTTTTTTTGATTTGTCAATTAGTAAGCTTAAAATACGACGAGCATCTCGAGTTAATGGTTCCCAAGGTAATGCTAAATTTTTATATTCTAATTCTTTCCATTTATTAGAAACCCAAAATTTAAGCCTATTATTCCTTTCTCGAAAAATTTGAGACTTTCGCATTTCCTTCGATTTATAATCTGTCAAAAACCAAGGTGATTTTGATATTAAGGTCACTTCATGGTTCTGTCTCGTTAATAAAGGGTCATAAAATTTAGTAAAAGTTCTCTCTCTAAAATTTGATAATCCCGCTTTTTTCTCCATAACTTTTGTCATAGGGAAGCCTTTATCTAAAAATTGAACTCGGTACTTAAATTCATTATATATATATTCTCGTTTTTCTTCTCTAATTCTAATCCATTCTGTTAGAATTTTATTAGATGATAATAGTTCAAAGTCATTGAAATTTTTTTCGAAAATTGCTAAACTAGGCAAATATGTAAAAGATAATCTTGGGTTTCCATCACTTAGAGATGAAGTGAAAAAATATTGAGATACTCTTCTCTTTATTGGACTTCGAGTACTAAATCGGCTGTTTTCAACATATCTTAATGGTCTTTTCCATTGACGATAATCAAAAAAAATATTAGGCCAGGATTTTTGTGAAAATAGCGATTTTTCCCGTTTCGAAAAATTAAATTGCAAATTATCAATTATTTTTTTTGTAAAAAAAGGAACTGGTGTTCGACCTAAATGTAATAAACAAAAACTCAATATAGTAATACTAAAAATTCGATGAATTATGCGTTTCAGCAAAAGATAAAGAATGGGTGAATCAGATTCTATACGGAATAAAAGTATTTTACTTGAAGTAATGAAAAAAAATTGGCCACATAACCAACCTGAAATGATACTTATTAAGAATAATATATTATGACTATAACGAAAGAAAAAAATATTGGCTAATCTTGCTAATACAGGACTAGGTAAAAGAACGGGATTCAATAATTGAAAAATTATACTATCAAAAAATAAGTTATAAATTCGATTATCTTGAAATGATTTTATTGGTCTCAAAAATTGATAATTTAAAAGATCTTTGATTCTGTACCAATAAAAAAAAAGATAGGATAAACTTATTAAACTGAATAGATGCGGTTTTATCAATAATATATAAAAAGGTGAATAGTAGATCGATGAAAAAAATATAAAAAATTGTCCCACCATCAAACCACTAATAGCTACTATTCCACCAATATTTCCTTCTAGTAGAAAAGCTCTTATAGATAAAAGTTGAGAAGGCCCGATAGGTAATGTGATTAGAAATCCATAGTATAATCCAAATAAAAAAAATGTATTTGGGAGATTTATCCATGGACCAAACAGCAATAAGGGAATACTTGTTATCATAATAAAAAATCTTCTTCAATAGGGTGGGATTACAATAGAATAAAGTTCATATTTTTTGATATAAAAGAAGGGGGTTGTTTGTTAGTTAGTTAGTTAGTTCAACTTTTTCTACTAATTAATAACCCCCAACTTTCTTTTATCCTTCTTTAACCAAATCTGTCCAACCCAAGTTTTCTAAATTATTGTTACGTCGTAAAGGACGTGTAACAAGTTCGAGAACATCTTTTGCATTGGTAAATCCATGGATTTGGGCAAAAGTAAATTCTACGGACCATTTTGTGTTTATTCCTCTTGCTTCTAAAGGATTAGCATGAGCCATACCAGTTATAGCTAAGTCAGGTTGTAATTCACGTATACGTTGTATTTGATTATAATTATCAGGTTTTTCAACGATTCGAGGTATTGGTATACACATTTTTTTGCATGTAGTTTGTAAAAGAGTTAATTCTGAAGCTTGATACCTTTTATCCATATATGGTATACCTATTTCATAAACAATCATTCCACATCTAATCAGAAATCTTGCTAAAGATATTTCTAAAAGATTATCCCCCATAAAAAACACGGATTTTCCACGTATTAAATTAATATAATTTCGCAGACTTTCCCAGACTTGTTGCTCTCTTTCTTCCAATCCTTGTGTTTCAATTCCAAAAGCATAGCAAATTTCTTCAATCCAAGCACGAGTTCCATCAGGACCAATGGGAAAAGGTGCTCCAATTAACTTGCATTTACGGCGTCGCATTAAAGTTGTTGCTGTTCGACTTAAAAAAGGATTTACACCACAAACGTAAACTCCATTTCCTAAAATCGGAAGATCAGCATATCTTTGAGAGGGTAACCAACCCGAGACGTTAATGGATTGACGATTTAATTCTAAGCTAAGCTGAGAAGCCACTGTTGAGGGCAGGGAACCAAAAAGAACTAAAGGAACTTTTTTTTCCGAACGTATTATCGTAGACTTAGTAATTTTTTTATCCGTTTCAATAGGAAGAAAGGAAAATAACTCTTCTACAGATTTATCTACGATTTTTTTTTTTTTACTAATCAAAATTTCTTGTTCGGGGCAGCGATGTGCCATAGCAGCTAGTACAGTATCTTCCCCTTGAGTAAATGCATAGTCTAATCCATTTGCTCTTGCTACTATAATTGGAATCTCAATCTCATTTTCCAATTTGGGAGCCATACCTTCTAAATCCATTTTAATAATCTCTGTCGTACAGGTACCAATCCATATAATTACACTAGGATTTCTATCTTTTTTTATTTGAATACATAATCGTTTTAATTCTTGATAATCGTTTAATTGAGCTGAAATATCTCC